TAAACCAAAGTTATCGTTTAATAGCTATTTTGCTTCAATCTACCCTATGCAAAACAAAAATTGAAGATTTAGTTACGATTGGAAATAGACTTTTCTATCTTTATCCATGGATCCCTTACTTATACTTATTCAATTGGAAAGATTGATCCAATTCCAAATTCACAAAAATTATGTTTCGTAATTTCATAATCCAAATTTGAAATTTCTAATTGACCCTTGGATACAAATCACGAGAATGGATATTCTTCCTCGAATCTTTCATTTAGAGGTAAAGGATTCAAATGAAATCCTTTTAAGAAATAAAGTTTTTGATCAGAATATGAATGAAACTGAAGAACCCCTTAACTATTAAGAGGATTAATAGAACGAATCGCACTTTTACCACTAAACTATACCCGCTACAATACGATTATTGTATAGAAATGGGACTTTTGTCGAACAAGGGAATCGGACGTAATCGATATAGGACAGAAATAAAAAAAATCATGAAATGCAAATTAGAGCTTAGGGTATTGACGTGTTTGTTAGGAGTCCTAATGAAATTAGGAAAAGAGGACTTATTTTGTTTAAAAATAAAAAACGAAATTGAATAACTAAATAAAATAAATAAAATAACAAATTTGGTTCTTGAAGGAGTTTTGACAGATACGGCTCGACAAAACAATTTAAGCCATAACATAAAATGCATTGTGCAAAAAAAAAATACATCGTTCTGTTTTTTCCCTTTTTCGAGTATCCAGTAAAAGGAAATTAAATAAAAAAAAAGAAGAAGAAACAAAAGAATAATTATGATTTGGCGGTATGGTTCATTGGAACAAAAAAAGGCCCGGCTGGGTACTGACCAGACCAGGCCGTGAAAATAAAAAAAAAAGCCTTTTGTAATTTTGTAAAGAGATATTCTTTATTTTTTTCTATTTTGATTCGAGATATCTCTTTCGAGGCCATTCTTTATTTTAATTTTGAATTTTAATTTTATAGAAATAAAAAATGGAATTGCTGATAAAAGTTGTATCCATCTGTATAATACAATACAAAATACAATAAAAAAATATATAAGCTATATAATAAAGTTAAAGGAAAGAAGGGCCTTTTTTTCAAGCATTATCTTTTGTGTAATGTAACATAGTAATTATTATTTTTTTTTTTTCAATTAGGAGAGATGGCTGAGTGGATTAAAGCGTCGGATTGCTAATCCGTTGTACGAGCTATTCGTACCGAGGGTTCGAATCCCTCTCTTTCCGTTTCCGTCGCTGACTGGGTATCTTTCAAATTCGAATTTAGCGAACCCTTTTGCTTTTTTTTATTTGACTAGTTAAAGATGTAGAATAGATAAAATCAAACCCTAAAAACATTTCTAAGAATAAAGTAAAGAAAAATTTCTTATTTTTTAGTCTTCACGTCCAGGATTACGCCCTGGATCATTAGATAGGAACCCGAAGATGAAGAGAGAAACAAAGAATATAACTACGGTGTAAACAAAGAGTTTGAGAGTAAGCATTACACAATCTCCAAAATTTTTTTTGGGGGGGAAAAAGAGAATAGATTCTCTATTTTTATACTACATATCCTATTTTGACACCAAGAAATGAAACGGTTTTTCAAATTGATAGAAATACAAAAGAGTTTTTATTTTTCGAAATTAACACAATTCGACTTCGATATTGTGGCGGACTCTAATAGGGTCTTTCAGTGAAAAAAAAAAAAAAGGTCAGAATCGTGAAATGGGGAAATCTAAATTTATCGTGTCTGCCCAAGAATTTTACTGTTTTACTTGAGGGTTCATTCAAATTGGAAGACTCATCTGGTCTTATCAATCGTTAGAATTTTTTTTCTCGAGCTTGAATAAATCATGAATTTTTCTCGGACACTATTAAAGATCTTATCGAAAACTTACAGCAGCTTGCCAAACAAAGGCTAAGAGAAAAAAGAGAAGGGGTATTACTGGCATAACATCTACAATTGGATTCAAAAAAGCGTACGCCTCGGGTAATTTGCCGAATAAAAAACTACTCGAATAAAGGGCAGAATTAAGAAAGATATAGATCAAACTAAAGGTATTAAGCATAACAAACATTTTGTTCTTGGAGATAATTGTATTTTGATTGAGTTAAAAATATGTTATTGATATAAGCTAAAAATGACGAAAAGAAAGTAAGGTAGACAAAAAAAATACTTCTTTGAACCGAACCAATCAAAACAAAAATCCTTCAACTCTCACAAGAGAATAGAAGAAATCATACTTTCATACAATATCTTAATTGAATTCTATGTAATGATCAATAAATGGAGTTTAATTCTGCATCTACTTGTGTCAAAATCTTAAAAAAAAGAATCTAATTTATTCCGTAGAGATTTGGCCGGGAATTGACGAACAACCAATATTAGTGTTTATTAGTATCGAATAGAAAAGAAATTCAAATGGGGCGTGGCCAAGCGGTAAGGCAGCGGGTTTTGGTCCCGCTATTCGGAGGTTCGAATCCTTCCGTCCCAGAGCGACCTCTTATATATATCCGAATATCAGACTCCAAATTACTTTTTTGAGCAACCTCTCTTTCAGAGTATAATTTTTTTAAGAGTCTAATTTTTGATAAAATGGACTTCTTGTTTCGAATTTTCAAAACTCTTCTCTGAATAAGATGTTTTTTCATAAATTGAATCGAGTTCAAATAATACGAAAATAAAACGGAATCCATTTGTGATCCAAGTAAGATGGCAACATAGATCACAAGAGTTTGAATTCAAAAAAAGTCGTATGGGCCCTCCCCCTCCCTTTCACTTTGATATGTAAGTGAGTGGCTTAAAAAATCCTTACATACCCTACCTCCGTGAATTTGCAAGGATACATTCTAAATCGAAATGCGAAAACCTCTATCTTTCTTCTATTTTTTTTTAATAAGACAGCCCCAATTTTTTATTTCATTTCTTGAAATCTAAACAAGAGGGTATTCGTGGTACTGTTTGAATTCAATCAATGGAATTAAGTTTCTAAGACTGGTTTAGGGTAAAAGAACAATTATAGTAAAGAATGACGTAATCTGGACCCTTTTGGCTTTTTATCTATACAAAAGGGTCTAGCATCCCGTATCAAATAGGATCCTATTTTTATTTATGATTAATCATCCCCCAGAATGAATTGGGAGTGGGGTCCATACGAGTTAGTGAGCGATGTAAGATCTCATAATCAATCGAGTTTCATATTTCTTTGAGCTGGAGGTATTTGATGTTTGGCTCTAATTAATAATTAATAATTGGAAATGTATTTAATCATAATTAATAATTGAGACGGGGTCCATTCATATATCTTCATCCTCTTATTTACTTTTTAGTTTATTTTCTTTTTATTCGTGTTCTTTTTTGTTTTATTTAGAAATAAAAAGAAATATTGCATGAATGCAATAAAATTAAAATAGAGGGTGAAATAAAATTCTTACTGAGGTTTCTTCCTCATAAATTAACTAACTATTCCTTTCATATCGAAGGAAAAAGGACTGGGTATTGACCGAAGCAATGACTATTCATGATTCCATAATTGAATCAATTACATACCGGTTCAAAACTAGAAAAATGTTATGGTAAAACTTCGTTTGAAACGATGTGGTAGAAAGCAACGTGCGACTTGAAGGACACGATCCGCTGTGGATTTTTTTTTTCATCCGCCATTTTAGATTGTAGATTATCTAGAAATGAATGGGCTCTTGGCTCGACATACTTTGTTCTGTTCTACTATAATTCTCGGTTTTTGTTGGGGTGTAGTGTAAATAGGACATGATGGAGCTTGAGTAGAAAGTATTTGTTCATTTCGCAGGGGCAAGGATCTAGGGTTAATACCAATCAATAAGTCGTAACAAACTTCGTAAGTATATTTTCGATATATAAATCGAAAGAATCCGATTCGAGCAATTTTGAAATCCAAAACGACAATTTGTTGGAATTGGTAAAACTCTTTCGATGAAAAGTGTATCATGCAGGAATCAATTGTTCGTATGATTCTTTGATAGAAAAAAATCGCAAAAAGGGGTGTGTTGCCGCCATTTTTGAAAACGAAAGATCACCGAAGTAATGTCTAAACCCAATGATTCAAGGCAAAGATAAAAAGGATCCTGGAACAAGGAAATACCGTTTTCAATTGTCTCAACAATTAGATCAGAATGGGAATTAAGAATCAAAAAATCGATTCGAAACGAGACAAACAAAAAAGGGGTTAGAGACCACTCAAAAAAAGAAATCCCTAAAGATTTTCTTTTGGGCTATTTAAAAGTTATCCAACTTGAGTTATGAGAGTACGAATGCTTTTTTTTTCGAAAAAGAAGGACTTAAATCACACAATTTCTAATCATTTTTTCTCGAGCCGTACGAGGAGAAAACTTCTTATACGTTTCTAGGGGGGGTATTGTTCATCTACATCTATCCCAATGAGCTGTTTATCGAATCGTTGCAATCGATGCTCGATCCCGAAGAGAGGGAAGAGATCTTCGGAAAGTGGGTTTTTATGATCCGATAAATAATCAAACCCATTTAAATCTTCCTGCTATTTTAGATTTCCTTGACAAGGGCGCTCAACCTACAGGAACGGTTCATGATATTTCAAAGAGGGCTGGGATTTTTAAGGAACTTCATCTTAATTAAACGAAATTGCATCGAGGATATAGAATAAAAAAAGAGGGTGTGGATGACTCCTATATAGTTTTGTATAACTTTTTCTTTACTACTCCCCCCCTTTTTGTTCTATTCATACCTATTTTTTATTCCTATTTAATATTGCTCCCATAAAGTATCATGTTCTGGAAGTATAAGGACAAAAAAAATAAGCAGAAGAACAAAAATCAATTTTATTGCTAGAATTTTATTGATATAAGATGCATATAAAAAAGATCGAATGAATACAACGAACTAATTGGGTCGAGAAATCGAAAATTTACATTACTCGCAATCGAAACCGGGCGTTTTATAGTTTGTCGTTGTAAATCTATTAACAAATCACAAAACAAGGGATTCAACCTGTTTATTTTACTTATATTGATTGATTGAATCAATGTCAACCCGAGATTTCTTTTTTTTTTTTTTTATTCTTTCAGCTATAGCTATGTATCCATTTGTATTTATGTATAGTAAATATGTAGTGCAAATCTAACGCAAGTTCTTTCTTTTTCTTTTCGATTTTTTTTTCAAAAGCATTTTATTTATTTATTTCATTTTATAATTTTTTTTTTTATTTTAATTAAATTAATAAATTCATTCTTTTTGTTTTCGCCATTTTATTTTTTTAGATTCTTTTCTTAACATTAATATTCAACATTCACCGTCATATTGACAACAGCGTATCGAACAACTAGAATTCGATCGTGGATAAGGATAAACGGATCCATTTATCTCCGTACCTATTTATCTCCGTAACAGAGGTTTGGTTTTTTTCTTTACTTCATTCAAAATTAAAGTAATGGGTTCGCTGGATTCACTGTTATACAAGAAGTCTTTTTTTTATGTTCCCAATCGATTCTAAATTTTGTTAGTCGATTTCTTGCTAATTTAATATTTTGATTCCGCTGTGCAATTTAATTTCTTTTCTTTTATTTCTTTTTTATTCCGATTGTATCCACCCATTCGAATTATTCGGGTTGCTAACTCAACGGTAGAGTACTCGGCTTTTAAGTGCGGCTAGCATCTTTTACACATTTATATGAAACAAAGAATTCGTCCATACCATCGGGAGAGTTTGTAAGACCACGACTGATCCTGAAAGAAATGAATGGAAAAACCAGCATGTCGTATCAATGGAAAATTTTGAGAATACTTTATTCTGATTCAATGGCTTCAAAATAGGGTTTGAATTGTTGGCGCAGAACAAAAAATTGAATTCAAAGTTGGGTCGAGTGAATAAATGGATAGAGCCTTATGGTTCCAATTCTCGGGAAATAAAAAGGAACGAGCTTCTCTTCTGAATTGAATTTAAATAATTCCCCGATCTAATTAAACGTTAAAAAAATATTAGTTCCTAATGCGGGGAAGGGGTTTTCCGTGAGTCGATTAGCGATTTTTTTAATGAGTCCTAACTATGAGTTTGTCCCTATTATGGGTTGGAGATGAATGTGTAGAAGAAGCAGTATATTGATAAAGATATTTTGTTTTCCAAAATCAAAAGAGCGGTTGGATTGCAAAAATAAAGGATTTCTAACCACCTATTTATACTATAACAAACATAAACCGATTCAAAAATGAGAAAATCGAGAATCCGGTAATGAGTTTACCCGTTTCCAAGGTATCCATTTTTTTTTTACTACAATACTTTGTTTTGACTGTATCGCACTATGTATCATTTGATAACCCAATGTATCATTTGATAATCCAATAAATACCTTACCTTTTGTTGCAATCTAATTTCAAATGAAAAAATATCAAATCCATTTAGAACTAGATAGATCTCAGCAACACAACTTCCTATACCCACTTCTTTTTCGAGAGTATATTTATGCACTTGCTCATGATCACGGTTTAAATAGATCGACGATTCCGTTGGAAAATGGGGGTTATGACAATAAATCTAGTTCACTCAGTGTGAAACGTTTAATTAGTCGGACGTATCAACGGATTCATTTGAGTATTTATGCTAAGGATTCTAATCCAAATCAATTTATTGGACACAACAATAAATTTTATTCGCAAATGATATCGGAGGGATTTTCAGTCATTGTGGAAATTCCATTTTCCCTACGATTAGTAGCTTGCTTAGAAGGGAAAGAAAAAGAAATGGCGAAATCTCATAATTTCCAATCAATTCATTCAATATTTCCTTTTTTCGAGAACAATTTCTCACATTTACACTATGTCTTAGATGTACTAATACCCTACCCCATTCGCCCGGAAATCTTGGTTCGAACCTTTCGCTATTGGGTAAAAGATGCCTCTTCTTTACATTTATTGCGATTCTTTCTTCATGAGTATTTTAATTGGAATAGTCTTATTACTCCAAAGAAATCAAATTCCATTTTTTCAACAAGTAATCCAAGATTTTTCTTGTTCCTATATAATTCTCATGTATATGAATATGAATCAATCTTCTTTTTTGTCCGTAACCAATCTTCTCATTTACGATCAACATCTTCAGGACTCCTTTTTGAGCGAATTTCTTTTTATGGAAAAGTAGAAGATCTTGTCCAAGTCTTTGTTAATGATTTTCAGGACAACTTATGGTTGTTCAAGCATCCTATCATGCATTATGTTAGATATCAAGGAAAATCCGTTCTGGCTTCAAAAGATATGCCTCTTCTGATGAATAAATGGAAATATTACCTTGTCAATTTATGGCAATGGCATTTTCACGTGTGGTCTCAGCCCGGAAGGATTCATATAAACCACTTATACAAAGATTATATCGACTTTCTGGGCTATCTTTCCAGGGGGCGACTAAATACTTTGGTGGTGCGGAGTCAAATGCTAGAAAATGCATTTCTAATCGATAATGCTATGAAGCAGTTCGAGACAACCGTTCCAATTATTCCTCTG